TCGATAAATGTTGGTTGATCGTATATTTTATTATAGTTAGATGATTCAGAGGATCATTTCCTATTTGATCCCTTTGAATTCCATATTCGAAGTTGCGATCGGATCGATTCATTAAAAAGAATCGATTCGATACATTTCTTATGTACCCATAGGTGCTATATTGGATTTGAATCAGATTTCGGATCAATCTATATTGATTGACCGCCTCCATTATGTTGTTGCTAGCAAATACCACTATTTTTGGTTTTGGATCATCTTCCAAATCATTCCCGCAGGAGATCCGGACCGATTTTTTTCTGATCCTTCGATAAAAAGATTCATTCTCTTCATAAAAAATAGGAGGTAGAACCACTAAAGATTTCCTTTTCGACTCATCCCTGGAGTTGAATACCTCATTCAAGAATTTTTTTTGATCCAATCCGTAGGAATCAATAGAAAAGGAAAATCCCTTATGATACACCAGATCCGGCTCGGTTATTGATAGAGTGAATAGATCTGCCATTTCTTGAAATCTCTCTTCTGATTCAAAATCGTGGTGTAACGTGTATCCCCCTTTGTTCCGGTCATGGAATAGATGAAATAAATCAAAAAATGGATTTTTGTTCAAGAATGAAATCTTATTGGAACTGTCCATATCCGGTTCATCCCTCGGAACCATATCACATCCCGGATCTGATGAAATAGGATGAATTGAGACGGTATTTTGTAAATACGTAATTATCTTGAATATATCAACCATTTCTTTATTTTCCGATCGCCTGGAAGGGACAAAAGAAACATCTTGTTGTTTCTTCAACAATTTCTGATCTCTAGTGGACCTCTCCGTAGGATTCGAACCCAGATGAAGTTCTGACCATCTGTCAGAGAAAAAAGAACGAATTGATCTTGTAGGATTCCCAAGAAATTCTTCGATTTCTTCCGGAAGCAGATGATTATTCATCTGCTTCTCACGTTCCGTGAATAGCCGGGACATTGAGGAATATTCAGAAAGGCATTTCGGGAATCGATCTGATTCTATCTCTGTTCGTTCCGTTTGAAGAAAGGAAGGATCCCAAAGAATCGATCTTTCTTTTAGTTGCGGAATCTCTGTTTGATTGATCAATGTGTGATATTCCGAATCCTCATTCCTAATGGAATCGAAATGATCTCTGGATTGATCAGAAGATCCTTTCCATTGGCTAGAATCCGTTACTTGAACGAAAATAGATCTTGTGGAATCATATTGAATATTTGACGATACATCCCGTACCTTGCTAAAAAACCGATCCTTGTTTACCAACCACGCATTGTCTAACCAAATCCAATTTTCTCTCGATACGTTCCTCAAAAAATCCGATTCGTGCTGATTCTTCCCCCAACTAACGAAGAGATCTTGGCGGAATTGCCACATATGATATTGAGCACAATTTTGCAAAGAAATACCCCCCTTGTTTCTCGAGAAGAGATGGGAAAGATGCTCAATATCATTTGATTGAATAGTTGCCTCAGCTCCTTGTTGTTTGAAGAAACCCTCCACTTCAATTGGTCTTTTTTCACGAAAAGCAGACATGAGATAACAAATCAAGTGTTTCACTAAGATTTCGAAGAGCTGTCCCGAATTCAAGTTGATTATGTTTCGCTTCTTCCTCGGAGAAAGACGATCAAAGAATTCCCAATCATGGTCCTTGCGGATCGGATCATCCGTATAGGATACAAAAAGAAACTCCAGATATTTGATATCTTTCTCTTTGAATGAGATCTCAATTCCAGCTATGGTTTCATTAGCTATCTTACAACTAGAATCCCTCTTTTTTCCGATCCGGTTCCTCCACCACCGCGAACCCCAGTCAGGCATGATACACTTTTTAGTTATTGGGAGAACCCAAGTACTCTCTTTCGAATCCATGAAACAACTCTCAGGGATCTTTTTCCCTTTTGGAAGATACAGGAGCGAAACAATCAACCTATTGATATTGGAAGACCAAAAAGATTCTTCCAACGTATCATTTCTGGGTCCAATGGAATTCATAGGTATAGGAAGAAGCCCCATCAAATAGAGATTTTTTCTTTCGACCATATTTCGATTGTTAATACAATATATAAGGACCGCTACTACAAGCAGTACTACACCTTTGATCGTGAAATATCGATTGCTTGTTGAACCCTGTGAATCACGCGAAAGTGAAAGTAGGATACTCCAAATTCGGGGGTCAAAGAGTTTCATAAAACGTTCTTGGTGGAAAAAAATGTGAGTGAAAGATCCCGCTGAATCGAATTGGGTCCATGAATCTAAGAAATAGTGGGAATTCTTGATCTCTCTCAATATCTCTCTCAATTCGAAGATCCAGGATTTGAATTGATGTCCTTTCATTGATTCCTCCTAAAGATTTCATTTCAATTGGAATTTGGTTATTCACGATGTACGATGACGATGATCTCTGTTAAGCATCCATGGCTGAATGGTTAAAGCGCCCAACTCATAATTGGCAAATTCGTAGGTTCAATTCCTGCTGGATGCACG